GACAGGATTATGTCATGATTTTCATTTCATAAATTGACTGGGATTGGGTATACCAAAGAAAAAAAAAAAAAAGTGTATCACTAATTCTTTGATCATGGGCAGGAAAAGAGGAAAAATATCATATGTAATTCATTCATGAAAGTGGATGAAGATAGATGGGTATTTGATCCGATATTTGACAAATACCAATTGGGTCCGTTGGAATGAATTATTGTGTTTCTTTTATTGTTCCTACTACTAATCAAATTTCTATACAAAACAAAAAAAGGAATGTATTAGGGCTATACGGACTCGAACCGTAGACTTTCTCGGTAAAACAGATAAAACTCATTATTATCGAAATGATTCGAACTGTTTCAAAGACCCAACATGCATTTTGTTGCATTGGGCTCTTTCATCAACTGATGTAAAGATCAGTTAGTTCACCATATTTTTCTTTACAGAAAGATAAGAAGATAATGAGATGGCTCCATGTGCTCTGATTCATTATTTGTATCCTGATATAGGAGCAATACCAAAGTGTTTCAAAGAAGGGTGACCTTGATTTAGGTCTGCCTTCGGCCTAGATCAACCTAAGTGAAATGCAGTCTCTATCGCTCCGCTGCAAGAGTCCAATATGAGACTTCATACACCTCAAAGCTCATAGGACGAAAAGAGGTTCTTTTGTGAGATCCTTATACTCATTATGCCTGGCATTGAATGGACTGGCATTTACCTTACAATGGCAGGTTCTATTTGATTTGGCACCGGAATTCGCACCTGAATCGGATCAAACCAAATATTTGTCAGGCTATTTTTCTCTTGTTCTCTCGAATCTACGGAGTAAGACATCGACTTCTAAAAAAGATCAATTATGGTCATTGCATAATTGGCTCCCTTGAAAAGCATTGGCGCACGTGTAAACGAGGTGCTCTACCTAACTGAGCTATAGCCCTTGTCATAACTATTTTAACATAGAGACAATTTCTTGTCAAGAAGGGTATCCCCTAATCCCCACATGATAACTCTCTGATACGTTTACGTTTACTGGTAAAAGATTTATATTGCTTAGAAAACAAATTTTACCTATAATCCATCGAAGTGATGGAGACCCTTTTTGTGGTGATAAATGGCCTACTTAACCCAGTGGTTAGAGTATTGCTTTCATACGGCGGGAGTCATTGGTTCAAATCCAATAGTAGGTAGAACTTATTAGATACCGGATTCCATGGTATCTAATAAGTTTTTCTACCCATCCTCTTTTTTTGTTCTATCATCAGATTAATCAGATTAGACTTCATTGTGTTCAAATTGTGGAATCCAAATGTAGTGTGTAGTGTATAATAAAGAACTCTTTTTATTGATGACTACTAATAGGAAATCACTTTGACAGCTTCTACTCGTGTCCTAGCTCGTCTGAGAGCTAGATTTGACTCAATTGCTTGTCTCTTACCCTCAGCTCTACTCAAGTTAGCTTCAGCTATTTCAAGAGTTTGTTGAGCTTCTTGTGGATCAATGTCAGTACTAATTTCCGCACTATTTCCTAAAATGGTGATCTCATTATTACTTATTCTAGCGAAACCGCCCATAAGAGCTACCGTTAACCATCGGTCGTTTAGTCGTATTCTCAAAAGACCTATATCTACAGCCGTGGCAATGGGGGCATGGTTTGGTAATACGCCAATTTGTCCACTATTAGTAGATAAAATAATCTCTTTCACTTCGGAATCCCAAATCATTCGATTAGGAGTCAGTACACAAAGATTTAAGGTCATTTCTTCAATTTGCTCTCCTCTTCTAAGTTCATAGCTTTCGCGGTAGCTTCATCGATGTTACCCACCAAATAAAAGGCCTGCTCGGGAAGACCGTCTAATTCTCCGGAAAGGATGAATTGAAACCCCCGAATTGTTTCTGCGAGACCAACATATTTCCCTGGAGAACCAGTAAAGACTTCTGCCACAAAGAAGGGTTGTGATAAGAAACGCTCAATCTTTCGTGCTCTTGCTACAGTTAAACGATCTTCTTCGGATAATTCGTCCAACCCAAGAATAGCTATAATGTCCTGAAGTTCTTTATAACGTTGTGAAGTTTGCTTAACCCTTTGCGCAGTTTCATAATGTTCCTCGCCAACGATCCGAGGTTGTAACATAGTTGATGTTGAATCCAAGGGATCTACTGCTGGATAAATACCTTTGGCAGCTAATCCTCTTGATAATACTGTAGTAGCATCTAAATGTGCAAATGTCGTGGCAGGAGCAGGGTCGGTCAAATCATCCGCAGGTACATAAACTGCTTGGATCGATGTTATAGATCCTTCTTTGGTAGAAGTAATTCTTTCTTGCAAAGAACCCATTTCCGTACTAAGGGTAGGTTGATAACCCACTGCAGAAGGCATCCTGCCTAATAAGGCAGAGACTTCGGACCCTGCTTGAACGAAACGAAATATATTGTCGATGAATAGAAGTACGTCTTGCTCATTAACATCCCGGAAATATTCCGCCATGGTTAGGGCAGTCAAGCC